TCTTCATCCATGGATCTTTTATGCATACTCATTCAATTGGAAGTATTGATCCAATTCCAAAATTGTGTTTCGTAATTTCATAATCCAAATTTTCCATTTTTAAGTGACCCTTGGATACAAATCACGAGAATCCATATTTTTCCTCGAATATGTCATTGAAAGGTAAAGGATTAAATCCTTTTTAAGAAATAAAGTTTTTGATCGGAATATGAATCAAATCGAAAGATCCCTTCCGAAAGATCCCTTAACTATTAAGGGGCTTAATAGAACGAATCACACTTTTACCACTAAACTATACCCGCTGCTATAACTATAATAGAATTATTATATACAAATGCACTTTTTGTCGAACAGAGGAATTAGGCGTAATAAAGATAGGATCATAATCATAAAAATGAGAGTGTCGACGTTTTTCGCGGGGGATTTCAATTTAATCAGATTCTGGAAAGGAGGGCTCTTTTAAATAACTAAATGAAATAACAAGTTCTATTTTTTCTTTTGCTGGGAGGCTTTGATAGATATGGCTGATTAAAACCAATGAAATCATAACAGAAAAATGCATTCATTATTATTAAAGAATCCATAGTTTCATTTTTTATTCCCGCAAAGTCGTCAAATAACTCAAAAAGGAAGAAGGAATAATAAAAAAGGATACTTTGATTTTATCTAAATATAATCAATATAATAAGTAAGAATGGAAATAATCCCTCATCTTTTTATTGCTGCTTTAATAGCAAGCATTTTTGTGTTCAAACCAGATAAATTATTTTAGCTAGGATTTGTTGGAATAAAAAAAGGCCCGGCTAGGTGTTGACCAGGCCAGGCCGTGGGAATAAAGGGAACAAAATCAAAGGGGTCTTCTTTATTTTTCTTTATATTTGTCTATTGAATCTTTCGAGCCCTTACTTATATCTAAATGAAATTGCTGGTCAAAGTTGTACATATCTATATAATAAAGAAAGAGAAAGCAAGACTTTTTTCTTACTTCATGTGTAATGTAACATAGTCATTATTCTCTTGTTCAATTGGGAGAGATGGCTGAGTGGACTAAAGCGGCGGATTGCTAATCCGTTGTACGAGCTATTCGTACCGAGGGTTCGAATCCCTCTCTTTCCGTTTCCTTTGATGATTGATTTATCTTTCAAATTTTGAAAATCCTTTTTGCCTAGTTCAGCGTGTGGAATAGATAACAAAATCCTAAGAAAGAAAATCGAAATAAAAGAAAATGAAAAACCCTTTTTATTCTTCACGTCCAGGATTACGTCCTGGATCATTAGATAGAAATCCAAAGATGAACAGAGAAACAAAGAATATCACTACTGTGTAAACGAAAAGTTTGAGAGTAAGCATGACACAATCTCCAAGATCATTTTTTTTTGAAAAAAAAACGAGAAAAGAGAATAGATCCTCCATTTTTGATACTATAATACCACTTTTATACTATATATTCTAAATATTAGAATAGTCTAACTATTCTATTTTGACACCAAGAAATGAAGTGATTTCTAGAAATAGAAAAGGATTTTCTGAAATTTAAAGTCATTTGTAATAAGAGTCCTTCATTACTAAAAATGGATTTCATACCCCCAATTAGATATTGGGGGGGGACCCTAACCTAACCCTATTTAGGGTCTTTCGTTGGAAAAAAGGTCAGAATGGCGAAATGGGTCGAGCCGGGTTTTGATTTCTCGAGGTTATCCCCGACTTTCCATGTTTGAATCGAAGGTTCATACTGTAAGACTTAGTTGATCTTCTGAATTGTTAGAATTTTTTTCTCGAACAAATCATGAATTTACTAGAATAGTATTAAAGATTTTATCGAAAACTTACAGCAGCTTGCCAAACAAAGGCTAAGAGAAAAAAGAACAAAGGTATGACTGGCATAACATCTACGATGGGATTCAAAAAAGCATAGGCCTCAGGCAATTTGGCGAAGAAAAGACTAGTCGAATAAAGGGCAGAATTAAGACAGATACAGATCAAACTAAAGATATTAAGCATAACAGACATTTTGTTCTTGGAGATAATTGCATTTTGGTTGAGTTATTGATATAAATAAGGAAAAATGAAGTAAGGTAGACAAAAAGCCCTTCTTTTTCTTTGAACCCGCCCAATCAAAAATCCTCCAATTCTCAAAAGAGAATAGAAGAAATCATACTTTCATACAATATCTTAATTGAATTATATGTAATGATCAATAAATTCAGTTGAATTCTATATCTACACGTGTCAAAATCCTAACAAGAATCTAATCTATTCTAGAAAAAGATTTTCTATAGATAGTTGGACTGGAATTGACGAACACGCAACACCCATATTAGTCTTTATTAGTGTCGAATAGAAATCTAAATGGGGCGTCGCCAAGTGGTAAGGCAACGGGTTTTGGTCCCGCTATTCGGAGGTTCGAATCCTTTCGTCCCAGAGTGAATCCATTCTATCAGAATAAAGATTCCTTTTTTCTGTTTAAAGGTGGAATATTAGTCATAGAATGTGATTTTTGTTTCTTTTTTGATTTTGAATGATTCAGAGAAGAATCCTATCTTTTTTTTTCACACCAAACTGAATGGAATTGACTGCAAATGACATACAGATGGACCTGAATATATTTGTGATCCAGGTAAGATGGTAACATAGATCGCAAAAGTTTGAATTCAAAAAGGGGTAGGGTGGGCTTTTCATCATATGCCCATTCCCTTCATATTGAAGTAAGTTAGTTACTTAGAAAAACCTTAGGTCCCATCTCTATTTGAATTTTAAATGATTTATTTTGAATCAAAGTGCGAAGGGGCTTATTTTCACTATCTCTTTTTTCCTGTCCCTTAAATTTAAATGAGGTATTCCAATTAGTAATCTTAACGTTCTGCAGATCTCTGAATTCGTAAATAAGAGTAAGAGGGGGTTCTTGGTACTAATTAAATTTTCTCAGTGGGATTACGTCTCTTAAGGCCGGGTTAGGGTAAACTAAGAAATAGTAGCAAGGACTTAATCTGGACTTGTTTGTCTTTATCCTTAGACAAGAGATAGTTCATATTCCGTAAAAAGAGATCTTTTTTAGATTTCTGAATCATCATTCCCATTGAATTCGGGGAGTAGATGGCCGTTAATCAGTAACCGAAGAGATTTATGAATTTCAATCTCTGTGTCTGTTTGAATCACATTAACAAAGAATCAAGTTACATATGTAACCGATGTATTTTCTTTGAACTTTGTAAGTATTTGGTCTTTGGCGTTAATGAATAATTGTAAATCTATCTAACAATTGATACGGGGGGGTGACTCATACATTTTATTCACTTGAATGGCAAAATTGCAGAAAGATTACTTAACCTCGGGTTAAACAAAATATCAAAATACATATAAATGAGGAAATACTTAGCTTATATGTATGTATTGTTTGCTTTCGTTGTATTTCAGTGACAGCAGTCTTTCCATTTTTGTGAAAAAGAATTGGAATTGCTTCAATGTGAAAATGTTAATATTTAACATAGAATATTCATAACAGTTGTTCAGTCTATCTGATAAATATGAAAACCCTCTAGCCGTCCATCTAATTGATAAAATCAGAATCCAAAGGACCTAACTCTTCCCTTACATCAGTCTTTTTTAGCCATCTCAAAAAAAAAAAGAAAAAAGAAATTGGATTTATTGTTCGATTTAGTTATCTGCTTTAAATTATTGATGAATCCGTTCGAAAAGGAAGAGAGATTTCTCTTTGTTTGATGATCAAATGTAGTCTTTACTGTCAAACTTTATTCAAATAATGATGCCGAAATAGGAACCTTTTTCAATTATAAGCATTTTGAATGATTCCTTAGGAGTGGAATCTTTGATATTTGAAGAAGTTGTGTCAATGTCAATCTAAATCTAGCCCTAGCCTATCGAGTCACTTGAGGATGGAGAGTCAAAAAGACTCCATTTATTCGTATTATTTATATTAGTTAGTTATGCTAGTTCTATATTTCTCTTAGATATTCCTGTTAGTTTGTTTTTTTTTTAGAAAAATTTATGTCTATGTACCGACTGAACTGAACCAATGACTATTCATGATTTCATAATTGAATCAATTTCATACGGGTTCCAAATTAGAGGAATGTTATGGTAAAACTTCGTTTGAAACGATGTGGTAGAAAGCAACGTGCGACTTGAAGGACGCGATCCAATGTGGATTCTTAGTCTTACATCCACCATTTTATATCGGAATGAGGGTGCTCTCGACTCGACATCATTTGTTCCACTCTAACCCCTCTTTTTGTTGGGTTGTAATGTAAATAAACATAGTACATGATGGAGCTCGAGTAGAAAAATGCATTTCTCGGGGGCAAGGATCTAGGGTTAATGCCAATCAATAAATTGAAACAACTTCGTAAGTAGATCTTCGATATAGAAATCGAAAGGATCCGATTTCAGCAAGTTTGAATTTCAAAAGAAAATTTGTTGGAATGGATAAAACCCTTTTGATCCAAAGTGTATCACGCGAGAATCAACTCTTCGTATGATTCTTTGGTAGAAAGAAATCACAAAAGGGGTATGTTGCTACCATTTTGAAAAGATTAAGAAACACCGAAGTAATGTCTAAACCTAATGATTTAAAACAAAGAGAAAGGATCCCAAAACAAGGAAACACCATTTCAATTGTCTCAATAACTGGATCAAAATAAAGAATACAAATAGATTTTAAATGAGACAAACAAAAAGGGGGGGTTAAAGACTACTCAATAACTAAAATTGCCTAAAGATTTTCTTTTGAGCTATTTTTGAGAATTATGCAACTTGAGTTATGAGTACAAATGCATTTTTTAGGAGGGAAGAAGAAAAAAATGAGTGAAATCATAGTCTAATTCATTTTATGGACCTTTTTCCCATTCATTAGAATTCTATATATAGATAAAACTGTGAATCATTTTTTCTCGAGCCGTACGAGGGGAAAACTTCCTATACGTTTCTAGGGGGGGTGTTGTTTATCTACATCTATCCCAATGAGCCGTCTATCGAATCGTTGC